GAAAGATCATTTGATGTAGTTGAAATAACTGAATTTTGGGTTGGTCGATCAAGTAAGGGAAATTCAACGGAATTCATAACTATCTCAATTTTTTCCTTTTTTTCTTTTTATTGTCTGAATATTCAGGAGCTAGGACCATTCCAATGCCCCTTTTCGCCATGCATAAACTAAACCAATAATTAAGATAAGTACGAAAATTAAAGCTTCTATAAATACAGATACACCTAATACATCGAAACTCATTGCCCATGGATAAAGAAAAACCGTTTCAACATCAAAAACAACAAAAACGAGAGCAAACATATAATAGCGTATTCGAAATTGTAACCAAGCGTCGCCTATCGGTTCTATACCCGATTCATAACTAGAAAGTTTCTCGGGTCCTTTCCTAATCGGCGCTAAAACTCCCGAAATTAAAAAGGCCAAAATAGGAATAAGACTTGATATTATTAGAAATGCCCAAAAAATATCATATTCATAAAGCAGAAACATACACGCACTCCTATGAACGTAGAAAATATGCCGAATTAGGCAACTCGACTTGAAATTGTCAAGTCACCCATAACTGTTTAGTTAAAGTAAGAATTTCTTTTGGTCCAATCATCCAGTTTCCTTTGTTTACTGGGGGGCATGTCTTGCTTCAAGATTCATCGACTCAAATCCTACTTTTATTACATATATTTCTATTTTTTTGTTATAGTTAGTATAACTAACTAGTGTTCTTATCCAAATTCTCTTGTTTTGATTTCAATCTTACCTAGGATTCTTTCTAAAGAAAAGTAATTCCAAAAAAAAAAAATAAGAAGTTTATTTTTTAGAAATTGATCGAAATTGAAATCTATTTTCATTATCCTTTCTATTCATTTTCATCTCCAAATTTCGAATATAAATATAATATATTGGGTTTCTTCCTTTTATTAGCATCCAATCAAGATGTATAAGTTTCTATTCATTGAATATCAACAGAGAAGACTCCCCTGCTTTGCTAAGTCTAGGTAAGCTATACGAAAGAAAGCCTATTTTCCATTAAGTTCGATTAGGTGAATTGAAATGAAATGTGTTTTTGCTTTCAGTTTGATATTCTACTTTAAACGACCGGCGTAAGTGGGCGTATTGGAATGATTATCTTTTGATTTTGATGAAGCAACCAATTAGAGTCAGTTACAAGCAATAAACAATAAGGAGAAAATTCAAAGGAAAAATTATGCAATTTGCATTTGAATTTTATAGGGCTCTAGGGCTATACGGACTTGAACCGTAGACTTTCTCGGTAAAACAGATCAAACTGATTATTATCAAAATGATCTGAACTGTTTCAAAGACCCAACATGCATTTTTTGTGCATTGGGCTCGTTCATTAACTGATATAAATATCAGCCACTCCGCCATATTTTTTTTTGACATAAAAATAAGGAGATGGCTCCATGTGCTCTGAGTCATTATTTGGATTCAGGAACACTACCAAAGTTTTTCAAGGGGGTTTATCTTGACGTAGGTCTGCTTCTGGCCTAGATTAACTTAAGTGAAATGAAGTCTCTATCGCTCTACTTAAAAATAAAATATGAAACTTCATACACCGTAAAGTTCATAGGACGAAAAGAGATTTTTTGAGTTCCTTAATACTCATATGCCTAGCATTGAATAGACAGGCTATTCACCTTATCAATATATCAAATCAACGACGAGGCCTGTTTGGCACCTAAATGGGCACCTGAATAGGACCGAATCTTTGTCAGGCTATTGTTCTCTTGTTCCCTCAAAGTTATGGAGTAAGACATCGATTTCTCAATAAGATCAATTCTTTTGATTGTATGATGGACTCCCCTGAAAAACATTGGCGCGCGTGTAAACGAGGTGCTCTACCAACTGAGCTATAGCCCTTAGTGCTTGTGATACATATTTTATCATGTAGATAATTTCTTGTCAAGATGAATATTCTCAAGATAACTATGACATGATCCAAGATCATAGCTCTTTGATCGGTATTGCTTAAATTGGTATTGCTTCTAAGTAATATGATATTTATAATCCATCGAGGAAATGAGTCCCATTTGCTTTTCTTTGTAAAGATAAATGACCTACTTAACTCAGCGGTTAGAGTATTGCTTTCATACGGCGGGAGTCATTGGTTCAAATCCAATAGTAGGTAGAACTTATTAGATACCCGGGTCAATGGTATCTAATAAGTTTTTATACCCCTCATTTTTTATGTTTTCTATTTTTTTTTCGTTGCACCAAAATGGGATTCCCCTTGATTGTATTTGATTGTATTTACTCGACAGAATCAAAAAAACCTAAATTATAGGATGTATAAATCGAGCTTCATTTGATTATTCGGACGGACCAACAAGTTACGAAATCGCATTGATAGCCTCTACTCGTGTCCTAGCCCGTCGGAGAGCTAGATTTGCCTCAATTGTTTGTCTCTTTCCTTCAGCTTTTCTCAAATTATCTTCTGCTATTTCAAGAGTTTGCTGAGCTTCTTGTGGATCAATGTCAC